AAATTTTATCCTAATCAACCGACTTTATCGAGAAAGATTGTTTTTTTTAGGCCAAGAGGTTGATACCGAAATCTCGAATCAACTTATTAGTCTTATGATATATCTCAGTATAGAAAAGGATACCAAAGATCTTTATTTGTTTATAAACTCGCCTGGTGGATGGGTAATATCTGGAATGGCTATTTATGATACTATGCAATTTGTCCGACCCGACGTACAGACAATATGCATGGGATTGGCCGCTTCAATAGCATCCTTTATCCTAGGCGGCGGAGCAATTACCAAACGTATAGCATTCCCTCACGCTTGGCGCCAATGAGTTTTTTATTTTTGAGGAAAAAATACTATGCCTTCGCCATAGGAAATATGAATTAGTTAAGTAATAATAGCATGGCACTTCGAATTCGATATGAAATTTTTTAGATTAACAAAATTGAGATTATATATTGAAAGAGTAGTATGAGATAAGGAAAGGGTATTTCATTACCTATTCGAGCACATCTCAGCGTCACAAACTTTGTTTTCACACCGGAAACTTATTTACAAAAAAAAAAAGACACTTTGGGATTGCTGAATCATAGACGAATAAAAAAATGATATATAAAGCAACGGAACCATCATAGTATTTTTTTAACTCCTACAAAAAAGAAGGATGGTAATTGGATCATTTATGGATCGGCGTATAATACAACCTATCTTTTTTTCTTTGCCCGAAAGGAAAGGTCAAAAACGTAAATTCCATTGTGGAGCCGTATGCAATGCAAAAAAAAGCCTGTACGGTTTTTCAATTTTCTCGGTTTTTTTATCTCGCCTCATTCTGCTAAATAGAAAAACTTTTTCTATTATCTCATCAGGGTAATGATCCATCAACCCGCTGCCTCGTTTTATGAGGCACAAACGGGAGAATTTATCTTGGAAGCGGAAGAACTACTAAAAATTCGCGAAACCATCACAAAGGTTTATGTCCAAAGAACCGGTAAACCTATATGGGTTGTATCCGAAGACATGGAAAGGGATGTTTTTATGTCAGCAACAGAAGCCCAAGCTCATGGACTTGTTGATCTTGTAGCGGTTCAATAAAAAATAGGGGCGATTTCATGCAAATCTACAATTACTAATTTTATATCTTAAGTAATTCAGAATTAGCCGGTTAGAACCAATCTAAACCAGCCCATTATTTATATGATTCCGTATGCCAACCATTAAACAACTTATTAGAAATACAAGACAGCCAATCCGAAATGTCACGAAATCCCCAGCGCTTCGGGGATGCCCTCAGCGACGAGGAACATGTACTCGGGTGTATGTGCGACTCGTTTAGATCAGAGACTGAGACACAAAAAGGAAATTTTTTTTTTGAATATAAAGGATCAGTGCCGGTAAATAAAATAGAATCTAGGAACTCGATTCATTATTTTAAAAAGATAGATTGTTCATATCTTCTATTGTGTCTGAAACTTATGGTTTCCATTGGTGCAAATCCAATCAACTCCCTTTTTTAGAAAACCCCAATGATAACAAATGGTTATCCATTAAGCGGGGGAAATTCCATTTTTTATTCAAAAAATTCCACTAAAGAACGGACTAACAGGGTAAATAACCAAATCAAGTTTAAAAATGAAATACCGTTACTGTATAAAGTGGATCTCCTTGTGAAAGACCTATTTACTGGAATATTCCTGGGGTAGAGCCAAAGAATGTGAATTGTACAAGTTACCAACAGTATTGATTAATTAAAAGAAGGAGCTCCGGTGTATAGAGAGGACCTCACCGTTTTAGAAGTAACCATATAAACGATGGAACCCCCTATTTATCCATTTAGATTTACTACTTTTTTTAGTTATTACATTTTTTTTATATCAAGGCACTTTATCCTTTCAAAGCAAAGGAAAATACCTAGCAAAAAATAGTGGGGGGGGGAGGTTAGAGTAGCAAAAGCCATTGGAATTTTTTTTATACATTGGAATAATTCGTTTAGTTATTAATGACTAGTAAAGGGGAAAAGAATAACTAAAAAAAGAATTAGTTATTCATGAAAGTTTGATTTATTCAATGACTAGAATTAAACGCGGATATATAGCTCGGAGGCGTAGAACAAAACTTCGTTTATTTGCATCCAGCTTTCGAGGGGCTCATTCACGACTTACACGAACTATGACTCAACAGAGAATAAGAGCTTTAGTTTCGGCTCATCGGGATAGGGGTAAAAGAAAAAGAGATTTTCGTCGTTTATGGATCACTCGAATAAATGCCGTAATTCACGAAATGGAGGTATTCAATAGTTATAACCTATTCATACACAATATGTACAAGAAGCAATTAATTCTTAATCGGAAAATACTTGCACAAATAGCTATATTAAATAGGACTTGTCTTTATACGATTTCGAATGAGATAAAAAAATAAGGGCATTAGAAGAAATCTACTAAAATATTTGAATTTTAAATATAGTTCTAAGGAGAATGAGCCCGGGGAAGGTAGAGTAGAAATGAGTATTAGAAAAAAAAGTCGTCAAAACAAAACGAGGGTATATAGTCCCTAAAAAAAGAGTTATTCTTTTTGACGATTCTTTTTTTTTTTTTTTATGATAGACACAGACGTAACAATCAAATTTTGATTCTTGATTGGATTTTTCGAACAAAACATTAATCTATTTTTTAATTCCTTCAGATTGGAATTGTTAGTCAATTGAAAAATAAGTCTATTTTTTTCTGGTTCTAAGGCTAGTAGTTCTCGGGGTCGATTCACTTCTTTCAAATTGTTTCTGATTATTAAGAAAAGGTAACAAAGATAAAATACGAGCTTGTTTTATAGCAATAGTAATTAATCGTTGTTGTTTTAAAGTCACTCTATTCACCCGTCTAGATAATATTTTTCCTTGTTCACTAATAAATCGACTAATTAAACTCATGTTTCTATAATCAATTCGATCCCCCGATTGGATCGGGGGCAAACGCCTACGAAAAGATCGCTTGGATTTAGTAAAAGGTCGCTTAGACTTATTCATAATTTTTTTATTCCTTATCTCTTCCTATTTTAATCGGATCCAAATAAAAACGATTTCTATTTCTATATAGGATAGAGTTTCTATTTCTATATAGAATTAAGAATATAGGATTAGATTTCTTTTTATTTATTTATTTGTTTATATTTATATATGTAATAATATATAGATACTATCATTATTCCTGTTCTTAAAATCTTAAAATAAAACTGTTCTTAAAATAAAAGTTGATATACAAGGACTCAATTTGATCTATTTCTTTATTTCCCCGTGAATTGTATGTTTATAACAATAGGGACAGAATTTTCTTAATTCCAATCGACTAGGGGTGTTATGCCGATTCTTTTGAGTAATATATCTGGAAATTCCCGCTGATTCTTTCTTCATATCATTTCGAACACAACTCGTACATTCCAAAATAATTGTTACTCGAACATCTTTACCCTTGGCCATGCGACCTCCTTTGGATTTATGATTTACCCCAATCTTCTATTTTTCTTTTAAGATCCATAAAGAACAAGAACAAAAAAAATAGAAGCTATTAACGAAAAAAAATTTCTGAAATATTTCGTTGCTAATTAGTAATTCAAAAAAAATAAAATAATAAGCAATACAATGATTTTTGAAAAACTCTATTTAAAATCTTTGTACAATCTTTTTTTGAAGTATCTCATAGGATACTCTTTATCTTTACCTAGCAACACTTTTTTAGTTCTATTACTAATTTTACTAATTTAATTTGACCCTGAACCCCCCTTTTTTTGTATTTTTATAAGTAATTATAAAAAAGTTTCGAAAAAAAGGGGGGATTAGTCCCTGATCGTATCACGAAATTTTTTCACCCTTTCTGATGGGAATAACTAGAATTAAAAAAAAGGAAATGTTAATGCATCTGGAAATAAACGATTAATCTCTATTAATAAACCTGCTAACGAACCGAACCATAGGGTACTTAGTACCGGTGCTACGGAAAGATATGTTTTTAGATCTCGCATTTGAAATCCTCCTTCTTTCTTCTTTATTGTATTACATTATATATAGTAATATATATAACTATAGATGTACATGTAGTTAAGAAGTTATTGTATACGTAACCCGCCGTTTTCCAAAAAAACAAATTGAAATATCGTCTACTAGAAGGATCTTATAGATTCCATTTGAAAATGGAAACACCTGTTTATCTAAAATTTGAATTGAGATAATTTTCATAAAAAAACAAAAGTAATGTTGTTATTATATATATGTTTGTTCTCTGATATGAGACAAAAAAAGAAGGGTGTGGAAAACAAGCCAGGAATTCTCTACAATGACACTGTAAACCAATTGAAAGGGATGTAGCGCAGCTTGGTAGCGCGTTTGTTTTGGGTACAAAATGTCACGGGTTCAAATCCTGTCATCCCTACCTATTACTGCTCTTCTGAGCAGTAACGAGGGGTTTCTTTTAGATCTATCTTTTTTTACTAAAATTGGACCTCCATCTAATTCTTAAATTTATGATACTCTATGATAGAGTATATACGTACAAAATCAATTCGAGTTAAAGAATGTCCTCTCTCTAGCCTTTTCATTTTTTATAAAAAAAAAAGCGCTCTTAGTTCAGTTCGGTAGAACGTGGGTCTCCAAAACCCAATGTCGTAGGTTCAAATCCTACAGAGCGTGATTTCACTTTTGTTTATTAGATTGTGTCAAAATCCCACTGTTCGCAAATAATGGAGCAGCAATTAGACAGACCTCCCGCATATGAAAGCAAGAAGGAGGTCAGTAAAAAAAACGACATGTTAATTAATCAAAAGTCCAACTGATCACCACGTCTGTATTGTAAATAGGCAGTTACAAATAATCCAGCCAAAGTAATAGGAATTAGACCTAAGACGATTCCAAATAAAGAAACTTCAATCATTTTAATTTTCTTTTGTTTTTCATTTTTGAAAGGGAGAAAAGAGAGGTACTATCTATTCCTAAGCTCGTAATCTGTATTGCCGATGAATATCAACGA